TATCTCCCATTTATCTCTTATTGAATTAACTGATCAACTTGCTATCGGACATTTATTTTCGATTTGGTATTATTCCAAAAAGGATTTCGACATATTTCACTTTATTATAATTATGAGAATCAATCCTACTACTTCTAGCCCTGCGGTTTCCACACTTGAAGAAAAAAAACTAGGGCGTATCGCTCAAATTATTGGCCCAGTACTGGATGTCGTTTTTCCCCCGGGCAAAATGCCTAATATTTATAACGCTTTGGTAGTTAAGGGTCGAGATACTGTCGGTCAGCAAATTAATGTGACTTGCGAGGTACAACAATTATTAGGAAATAATCGAGTTAGAGCTGTAGCTATGAGTGCTACAGATGGGCTGATGAGAGGAATGGAAGTGATTGACACGGGAGCTCCTCTAAGTGTTCCAGTCGGCGGAGCTACTCTCGGGCGAATCTTCAACGTTCTTGGAGAGCCTGTTGATAATTTAGGTCCTGTAGATACTCGCACAACATCTCCTATTCATAGATCTGCGCCTGCCTTTATACAGTTAGATACGAAATTATCAATCTTTGAAACAGGTATTAAGGTGGTAGATCTTTTAGCTCCTTATCGCCGTGGAGGAAAAATCGGACTATTTGGGGGAGCTGGAGTAGGTAAAACAGTACTCATCATGGAATTGATCAACAACATTGCCAAAGCTCATGGAGGCGTATCCGTATTTGGCGGAGTAGGAGAACGTACTCGTGAAGGAAATGATCTTTACATGGAAATGAAAGAATCCGGAGTAATTAATGAAAAAAATCTTGCAGAATCAAAAGTAGCTTTAGTCTATGGTCAAATGAATGAACCGCCGGGAGCTCGTATGAGAGTTGGTTTGACTGCCCTAACTATGGCAGAATATTTCCGGGATGTTAATGAACAAGATGTGCTTCTATTCATCGACAATATCTTTCGTTTTGTCCAAGCAGGATCAGAAGTATCCGCATTATTAGGGAGAATGCCTTCTGCAGTGGGTTATCAACCTACCCTTAGTACAGAAATGGGTTCTTTGCAAGAAAGAATTACTTCTACCAAAGAGGGATCTATAACTTCGATCCAAGCAGTTTATGTACCTGCGGACGATTTGACAGACCCTGCTCCTGCCACTACATTTGCACATTTAGATGCTACTACCGTACTATCAAGAGGATTAGCTGCCAAGGGTATTTATCCAGCAGTAGATCCTTTAGATTCAACGTCAACTATGTTACAACCTCGGATCGTTGGCGAGGAACATTATGAAACTGCGCAAAGAGTTAAGCAAACTTCACAACGTTACAAAGAACTTCAGGACATTATAGCTATTCTTGGGTTGGATGAATTATCCGAGGAGGATCGTTTAACTGTAGCAAGAGCACGAAAAATTGAGCGTTTCTTATCACAACCCTTCTTCGTGGCAGAAGTATTTACTGGTTCTCCAGGAAAATATGTTGGTCTTGCAGAAACAATTAGGGGGTTTCAACTGATCCTTTCCGGAGAATTAGATGGTCTGCCCGAGCAGGCTTTTTATTTGGTGGGTAACATCGATGAAGCTACCGCGAAAGCTATGAACTTAGAAGTGGAGAGCAATTTGAAGAAATGACCTTAAATCTTTGTGTACTGACTCCTAATCGAATTATTTGGGATTCAGAAGTGAAAGAAATCATTTTATCTACAAATAGTGGCCAAATTGGTGTATTACCAAACCACGCCCCTATTGCCACGGCTGTAGATATAGGTCTTTTGAGAATACGCCTCAACGACCAATGGTTAACGGTGGCTCTGATGGGTGGTTTTGCTAGAATAGGGAATAATGAGATCACCATTTTAGGAAATGATGCGGAGATGAGTACTGACATTGATCCGCAAGAAGCTCAACAAACTCTTAAAATAGCTGAAGCTAACTTGAGTAGAGCTGAGGGTAAGAGACAAGTGATTGAAGCGAATCTAGCTCTCAGACGAGCTAGGACACGAGTAGAGGCTGTCAATGTTATTTCCTACTAGTCAATACATCAAAATAATAAAAAGAAGTTTTTTAGAAGTTCTTTATTATACACCACATTTAGATTCTGCCAATTGAAGACAATCAAGTCTAATCTGATACAACGAAAAAAAGAGGATGGGTAGAAAAACTTATTAGATACCGGAGTCAATGCAATGGTATCTAATAAGTTCTACCTACTATTGGATTTGAACCAATGACTCCTGCCGTATGAAAGCAATACTCTAACCACTGAGTTAAGTAGGTAATTTATCACCGCAAAAGAAGACCCATCACCTCGGGGATTATAGATAGAATATTATTTCTAAGCAATACCAATCTGTTAACAGTAAACGGATCAAAGAGTTATCATGTGAGATTAGGGAATATCCATCTTGACAAGAAATTATCTATATGTTAAGATATCTATGACAAGGGCTATAGCTCAGTTAGGTAGAGCACCTCGTTTACACGTGCGCCAATGCTTTTCAAGGGAGCTTATTATGCAATGAA